AATCGGGGGATCGAATTGATTATAGAAACATGAGTTTAATTAGTCGATTTATTAGTGAACAAGGAAAAATATTATCAAGACGTGTGAATAGATTGACCTTGAAACAACAACGATTAATTACTCTTGCTATAAAACAAGCTCGTATTTTATCTTTGTTACCTTTTCTCAATAATGAAAAACAATTTGAAAGAACCGAGTCGACCGCTAGAACTACTGGTTTTAAAGCCCGAAATAAATAGGCTTACTTTTTCTTCACTTGAATCATAATTACAAGAATCTAGATTTGAGTATCGTGTCGTAAGAAAAAAACGAATCGGAAAAAAAGAAATCTGTTTTTATTGAATTGAACGTGTTCATTCATTTTGACTACTTTAGCATATTTTCTCATACTAATTTCTACTCTACCTTCCCGGAGTTCATTCTCCGGGTAACTCAATTTAAATTATTCTGTTGGATTCTTTCCAATCTACTTCCTTTATGATTTCGTTCGAAATCATATAAAGACAATTCCTATTTAATATAGCTATTTGTGCAAGTATTTTACGGTTAAGAAGCAACTGTCTCTTGTACAGATCGTGTATTAATCTACTATAACTATAGGATACTCCCCTTTCGCGAATTACTGCGTTTATCCTAGTGATCCACAAACGACGAAAATCTCTCTTTTTCCTATCCCTATCCCGATGAGCTGAAATTAAAGCTCTTATTTTCTGTTGAGTAATAGTTCTAGTAAGCCTTGAATGAGCCCCTCGAAAGCTTGATGCAAATAAACGAATTTTTGTTCTACGTCTCCGAGCTATATATCCCCGTTTAATTCTGGTCATTGAATAAATGAAACTTTGACGAATAACTAATTGATTGCCTTTCTTTCAGTTATTCTTTTCCCCCTTCCTAGTCTATTAATAACAAAACGGATTTTTCCAATGTATAAAATCAAAATTCCAACGGCTTTGGCTACTCTAACCTTCCCGACCACGATTTTTTATTTTTTTTTTTAGGTATTTCACTGCGAAATAAGAAAGAAATAAGAAATTGTATTTTCCTAGGTATCAAAAATATAGTAAATAAAAGAAAAAAAAAAGAGAAATAGTGGGTTCCTTCGTTTCTATGGTTACTTCTTAAACGGTGAGGTCTTCTCTATACACCGGAGCCTTTACTTTATACTTTAATTTAATATTTAATCAACTAATTGATGTTATTGGGAACTTGTATAGTTCACACGCTTTGGCTCTACCCATGAATTAGCCAGTAATAGGTCTTTCACAATCAGATCTACCTATACAGTAACGGTATTTAATTAGGAAAGTTTGCTGGGTAGCTGACCCTCTTAGTCCGTTCTTGCCAAATTGGGGGCCTACCTAATCTTTATGTTTTATGCTTTTTAAATAAGATTTCCTCCGCTTAATGGATAACCATTTGTTACCAATGGAGAATTTCTTATCATCTTAAATTCAGTTGATTGGATTTACACCAACGGAAACCATAAACTTCATACACAATAGGGGGATATGGTAGAGTTTTTTTTTTTAATAATGGATGGAGTTCCTTTTTCCATCCTATCCCATTCACCGGTACTGATCATTGATACTGTAAAAGTCGTTTTCTTGCTTTTGTGCCAGCTCATGATCTAAACGAGTCGCACATACACCCTAGTACATGTTCCTCGACGCTGAGGGCACCCCCGAAGAGCGGGGGATTTTGTGACATTTCTGATTGGCTGTCTTGTATTTCTAATAAGTTGTTTAATAGTTGGCATGTTGAATCGTATACATAATATGATAGGTTGGTTTAGATTGATCCTAACCAAATGATGGTGAATTACTTCTATTTAATAGAATATTCAATTCGAAGATAAAATCGCAAATCACAACAGCTTTGCGTAATTTGCGTACATTTCATTTGCCTTTTTTCTTCCGTCAACCGCTACATAATCAACAATTCCATAATTTTGGGCTTCTGTTGCTGACATAAAAACATCTCTTTCCATATCTTCGGATATAACCCAGAAGGGTTTGCCGGTTTTTTCTGCATAAATCCTTGCGAGGATTCCACGCAGTTTCAGCATTTCTCCCGCTTCCACGACAAATTCGCCTACTTGTGCCATATAAAAACCACTAAAAGGTTCATGCATCATTACCCTGATGATATAACAAAATAAAAGCTTCTCCTATCTCGTATGATAAAGCAAAGAGAAAAGAAAGATAAAGACTAGAAAAAAGATAGAATTGAACAACCGTACAGGCATCTTTTGTGCATACGGCTCTACAAGAAAATTGACCCCTCTCCTTTCTATTGAAGAAAGAGAAAAATAGAATCTATCAGACTCAGATGGGTAAATAATCAAATTGCCATCCTTCCTTTCGGAGTAGTTCAAAAATACTATGATGGCTCCGTTGCTTTATATGTTTATTTTTTCTTTTTTTTTTGTCTGTGATTCAGCAATCCCAAAGTTTCTTTTTAATCCGAGCAAATAAGGAAAAAATATTTTTTTTTTTCGTACTCTTTCATAACATAAATATTGTTAAGAACTCTCCGGCATGAAAACAAAAAAGTTTGTGACGCTGAACTGAACTCCCGATAGATAAGAGAAAATCGGAAGTACCCCTTATCTCATACTACTCTCTCGATACAGAATCTAATGTTTTGAAAAAAAAAACAATACAAAAATTTCTCATATCGAATTCGAAGTGCCATGCTATTATTACTTAGTATTCATATGGCGAAGGCATAGTCTTCTTTTTTCTCTCAAATAAAAACCTCATTGGCGCCAAGCGCGAGGGAATGCTATACGTTTGTTAACTTCTCCTCCGACCAGGACAACAGATGACATTGAAGCGGCTAATCCTATGCATATTGTATGGATATCTGGTCGCACATATTGCATAGTATCATAAAGGGCGAGCCCAGGTGCTACCCAGCCCCCAGGAGAGTTTATAAACATATACAGCTCTTTGTCCTCATCCTCCATACTGAGATATATCAGAAGACAAATAAGTTGATTCCCAACACCAGTACCAATCCCTTGGCCTAAAAAAAGTAATCTTTCTCGATAAAGTCGGTTGATTAGGGTAAAATTGTATCCCTTAGGAACCGTACATGCGCCTTTTGATGCATACGGTTCAAAAAAATTGTGAATCAATGTATAGATTCCAGTCCTCTTTCTTTTTTTCTAGAAAGGTTCTTTCTTATTTCTAACGAAAGGGCTTTTCTTCGATTTTTCAATAAAGACGAGTTTTTACTCCTTTTTTAGATTTTCCATTAAAAAATTCGCAGTTATATGAAAGGGTCATTAAACTTATCGAATTAACTTCTCATTGATGTATTCTTTCATCGAGATTTAATCCAAACCGCGATGGTATTTTCTTGTTCCTGAATGGGTCTTTTTCATCTTTTTAGGTTTATGCTCTACTCCGGGTAAAGATCCGCCCGATTTGGATTTGTACATATAGGACAAATGCTCCCATTACCATTTCTTTTTGTATTTCTTTTTTTTTCAATTCATTTTATACAAGTATTTATTAGAGTTGAGATAACTTTGCTTGACAATTAGGATCTCTTTACAAAGAAAAATATGAATAGCAATCATAGATATCTTACCAATCCAATTGGGTTTTTTCTAAACGGAGCCTGGATACTTCATTTTTTTAGTCCAACCAAGTCAACCATAAATTATTCTAATTGAATTATTCTAATTGATAATAGTTAATAGTAATATGAATCCCCTCAAAAATGGATCTAATTGCACTTCACGCTCCAAATTTTGGATGATTCAATTTATCTTTCTTGGGCGAAACGGGGGATATCTCGATCGGGGGAGAGAACGGGGAAATACCATATGACCCAATATATCTGACAAGTCGCACTATATGTCAGTCCAAAGTCGACGTCGAATTCCACGCCTATTTATTTTAACTTTTGGAACACCAATAGGCATTAAATGAAAGAAAGAATTAAATACTATATTTCACTTTGAGGTGGAAACGTAACAATTTTTTTTATTGTCTTTATAATATTCATATTGGTTTTTATCGTATTTATTTTATCCATAGATTCTAAAAATTCATAAAGAAAGACAGAATGAATAAACTCAAATTATTACGAATAGGTCTTTCTAATGATAAATAAGTATGTATGGACTCATTCGCTCATAGAAAATGGGATCAACTCCCCCATTGCGTATTGGTACTTATCGAGTATAGAATAAATCTGCTTCTCTTTGTTCCTACGAACAGAATTGTTCCATTATTACCAACAGAATAGAAACCCTTGTTCGGAAATAATCGACTCAACAAGAGTGGTCCATAGGATAGTCATATTATAGTCTTTTCCAATGCAATAAAGTTACGTAGTGTCCATTTATCTTTGATATAAGGGGTATTTCCATGGGTTTGCCTTGGTATCGTGTTCATACCGTTGTATTGAATGATCCCGGTCGGTTGCTTTCTGTTCATATAATGCATACAGCTCTGGTTGCTGGTTGGGCCGGTTCGATGGCTCTGTATGAATTAGCTGTTTTTGATCCTTCTGATCCTGTTCTTGATCCAATGTGGAGACAGGGTATGTTCGTTATACCCTTCATGACTCGTTTAGGAATAACCAATTCATGGGGCGGTTGGAGTATCACAGGGGGGACTGTAACGAATCCCGGTATTTGGAGTTACGAAGGGGTAGCGGGAGCACATATTGTGTTTTCTGGCTTATGCTTTTTGGCAGCTATCTGGCATTGGGTGTATTGGGATCTAGAAATATTTTGTGATGAACGTACAGGAAAACCCTCTTTGGATTTGCCAAAGATCTTTGGGATTCATTTATTTCTCTCAGGGGTAGCTTGCTTTGGTTTTGGTGCATTTCATGTAACAGGCTTGTATGGTCCCGGAATATGGGTGTCCGATCCTTATGGACTAACGGGAAAAGTACAACCTGTAAATCCAGCGTGGGGCGTGGAAGGTTTTGATCCTTTTGTTCCAGGAGGAATAGCCTCTCATCATATTGCAGCAGGA